AGGGAGAAATGCACTGGAGTACCGACGTGTACCATGCACCCGAATTTCAATATAGTAATGTCCGGCTCTTACCAAAAACAAGTCATTTATGGATATTATCAGGAGGTTCGTGCAGATCCGGTGTAGTTTCTTTTTCACTCCACAAGGATCAAGATCAACTGAACATCCATTCTCATTCTGTCGAACGAAGATATATTTCTAGCCTCTCAGTGAATAATGATCAAGTGAGACACAAATTAGTTAGGTCAGATTTTTCTGATAAAAAAGAAGATGGTATTTTGGATTATTCGGGATTTAATCGAATCATAGGTATTGGTCATTGTAATCTCATACATCCTGCAATTCTCCACAAGAATTCTGATTTATTGGCAAAAAGGCGAAGAAATCAATTTCTCATTCCGTTCCAATCCATTCAAGAACAAGAGAAAGAACTAATGCCCCATTCGGGTATCTCGATTGAAATACCCATAAAGGGTATTTTCCGTAAAAATAGTATTCTTGCTTATTTTGATGATCCTCGATACAGAAGAAAGAATTCAGGAATTACTAAATATGGGACTATAGGGGCGCATTCAATCGTCAAAAAAGAGGACTTGATTGAGTATCGAGGAGTCAAAAAAATTAAGCCAAAATTTCAAATGAAAATTGATCGCTTTTTTTTCATTCCCGAGGAAGTGCATATTTTACCCGAATCTTCTTACGTAATGGTACGGAATAATAGTATCATTGGAGTAGATACCCGGATCGCTTTAAATAGAAGAAGCCAAGTGGGCGGATTGGTCCGAGTGGAGAAAAAAAAAAAAAAGATTGAACTAAAAATTTTTTCTGGGGATATCCATTTTCCTGGGGAAACGGATAAGATATCCCGACACAGTGGCATCTTGATACCGCCGGAAACGGGAAAAAAAGAACTTAAGGAATCCACCCGGGAATCAAAAAAATTGAAAAAATGGATCTATGTCCAACGGATCACACCTACCAAGAAAAAGCATTTTGTTTTGGTTCGACCCGTAGTCACATATGAAATAGCGAACGGTATCGATTTAGCAACACTCTTCCCCCAGGATCTGCTGCGGGAAAAAGATAATATGCACCTTCGAGTTGTCAATTATATCCTTTATGGAAAGGGCAAACCCTTTCGGGGTATTTCTGACACAAGTATTCAATTAGTTCGAACTTGTTTAGTCTTGAATTGGGACCAAGACAAAAAAAGTTCTTCCGTCGAAGAGGTCTGTGCTTCCTTTGTTGAAGTAAGTACAAATGGTATGATTCGAGATTTCCTAAGAATCGACTTAGTGCAATCCCATATTTCGTATATCAGAAAAAGGAATGCTCCGTCAAGTCCAGGATTGATCTCTGATAATGGCCCAGATCTCACCAATATAAATCCGTTTTACTCCATTTATTTCAAGGCCAGGGTTCAACAATCACTTAGCCAAAATCAAGGAACTATTCATACCTTGTTGAATAGAAATAAGGAATGCCAATCTTTGATAATTTTGTCATCATCTAATTGTTTTCGAATGGGTCCATTCAACGATATCAAATATCATAATGTGATAAAGCAATCAATTCACATTCAAAAAGATCCTCTAATTCCAATTAGGAATTCGTTGGGACCCTTAGGAACAGTCCTTCAAATTGCGAATTTTTATTCATTTTACTATTTAATAACTTATAATCCGATTTCGGTAACTAACTATTTGAAACTTGATAATTTAAAACAGACTTTTCAAGTACGTAAATTTTATTTAATGGATGAAAACGAGAGAATTTATAATCCTGATCCAGACAGTAAGATTGTTTTGAATCCATTTAATTTGAATTGGTATTTTATCCATCATAATTATTGTGAGGAAATGTCCACAATAATGAGTCTTGGGCAGTTTATTTGTGAAAATATATGTATAGCCACAAATGGACCACACCTCAAATCAGGTCAAGTTTTAATTGTTCAAGCTGGCTCTGTAGTAATAAGATCAGCTAAGCCTTATTTGGCTACTCCAGGAGCAACTGTTCATGGGCATTATGGAGAAATCCTTTATGAAGGAGATACATTAATTACATTTATATATGAAAAATCAAGATCTGGTGATATAACGCAGGGTCTTCCAAAAGTAGAACAGGTGTTAGAAGTGCGTTCGATTGATTCAATATCGATGAACCTAGAAAAAAGAGTTGAGGGTTGGAACGCGCGTATAACAAGAATTCTTGGGATTCCTTGGGGATTCTTAATTGGTGCTGAGCTAACTATAGTGCAAAGTCGTATCTCTTTGGTTAATAAGATCCAAAAGGTTTATCGATCCCAGGGGGTCCAAATCCATAATAGACATATCGAAATTATTGTACGTCAAATAACATCAAAAGTGTTGGTTTCAGAAGATGGAATGTCGAATATTTTTTTACCCGGCGAACTTATTGGATTGTTACGAGCGGAGCGAACGGGGCGTGCTTTGGAAGAAGCGATCTGTTATCGAGCTATATTATTGGGAATAACGAGAGCATCTCTGAATACTCAAAGTTTTATATCCGAAGCAAGTTTTCAAGAAACCGCTCGGGTTTTAGCAAAAGCAGCTCTCCGGGGTCGTATCGACTGGTTGAAAGGCCTGAAAGAGAACGTTGTTCTGGGGGGGATGATACCCGTTGGTACCGGATTCAAAGCATTAGTGCACTGTTCACGGCAGCATAACAATATTCTTTTGGAAACAAAAAAAAGAATTTATTCGGGGGGGGATGATAGATATTTTCTTACACCACAGAGAATTATTAGACTTTTGCATTTCAAAGACTTTACATGATACATCAGAACAATCATTTAGAGGATTTAATGAGTCCTAAGGAGCGGATTCTCTTAACTATTTTGGATCCTTTGATTTCTTAATAGTAAGAAAAGAGATTTCTTAATAGTAAGAAAAGAAAGATAATAACGAATAGAAAGTAATGAATGGCCTGGATTGTGTATCAATGGCCAATCTCTGGTAGAAGAGAAGGTTCCATTGTAACAATTATTTATTTCAGGGCACCTCGTCTCTTTTTTTTATCAAAAAAAAGATTTGATAAAAAAAAGATTTGATAAAAAAAAGATTTGATAAAAAAAAGAGGAAGTATGGGGAGAAATGGCAAGAAGATAGTGGAATATCAATTTTGAAGAGATGATGGAAGTAGGAATTCCTTTTGGTCATGGTACTAGGAAATGGAATCCTAGAATGTCACCTTATATCTCAGCAAAACATAAAGATATTCATATTACAAATCTGACAAGAACTGCTCGTTTTTTATCAGAAGCTTGTTATAAAGCAGCGGATTTAGTAGCACGAGCTGCAATAAGAACCCGGTGTCATTATATGTCATTATATTATATTAATAAAAAATATTAATAAAAAAAGGCTCGGTGGTATGTTAACGAATTGGTCCACGACAGAAACGAGACTTCATAAGTTCAGGGATTTGAGAGCGGAACAAAAGACGGGGAGACTCAACCGTCTTCCAAAAAGAGATGCAGCTATCCTGAAGAGACAATTATCACGCTTGCAAACGTATCCGGGCGGTATTCAATATATGACGGGGGTACCGGATATTGTAATCATCGTTGATCAGCAAGAAGAATATACAGCTCTTCGAGAATGTATCGCTTTGGGAATTCCAACAATTTGTTTAATCGATACAAATTGTGACCCCGATCTCGCAGATATTTCGATTCCAGCAAACGATAACGCTATAGCTTCAATCCGATTAATTCTTAATAAATTTGTATTTGCAATTTGTGAGGGTCGTTCTAGCTATATACGAAATCCTTGATTAATAATAAGATAAATCAATTTTTTTGGTAACTACATGGATTTTTGGAATATGTGATTAGCGGGTATTCAAAACGGATAATTCTAATTAAAGTATACAAGTCGAAAGGGAGAGGGTTGAATCAAAATAATTCTTTTTAAAGTTCTATTTCTGTTAGAGGGCAATATGAATGTTATATCATGTTCCAGTAACACACTAAAAGGGTTATATGATATATCCGGTGTGGAAGTAGGCCAACATTTCTATTGGCAAATAGGAGGTTTACAAGTCCATGCCCAAGTACTTATTACTTCTTGGGTTGTAATTGCTATCTTATTAGGTTCAGCCCTTATAGCTGTTCGGAATCCACAAACTATTCCGACTGCCGGTCAAAATTTCTTCGAATATGTCCTTGAATTTATTCGAGACGTGAGCAAAACTCAGATTGGAGAAGAATATGGTCCATGGGTTCCCTTTATTGGAACTATGTTTCTATTTATTTTTGTTTCGAATTGGTCCGGTGCTCTTTTACCTTGGAAAATAATAAAGTTACCCCATGGGGAGTTAGCTGCACCTACGAATGATATCAATACTACCGTTGCTTTAGCCTTGCTCACGTCAGTAGCATATTTCTATGCAGGTCTTTCTAAAAAGGGATTAGGTTATTTCAGTAAATACATTCAACCGACTCCAATTCTTTTACCCATTAACATTTTAGAAGATTTCACAAAACCTTTATCACTTAGCTTTCGACTTTTCGGGAATATATTAGCTGATGAATTAGTAGTTGTTGTTCTTGTTTCTTTAGTACCTTTAGTGGTTCCTATACCTGTGATGTTCCTTGGATTATTTACAAGCGGTATTCAAGCTCTTATTTTTGCAACTTTAGCGGCGGCTTATATAGGCGAATCTATGGAGGGCCATCATTGACTAGTTTTCGAAATAGTCTCTTTTTTTTTTTTTAGCTTAGAATAACGCAGTGTACGCGTAACTAAAGATAATCCACTTAGGAAACATCAATATACAAATAGAAATAGACAAATACGGGATATACGACCAAGAGTCATAGAAAAAAAATTCAGATATTGGGGAATTGTAAAAAAGGAAAGAGATCAAAAAGATCTTTTTCCATCAAAAATATTTTTTTCCTAAAATTCATGATTCATGTTTGGCTTTATTATATCATACTCCTGCCAATGAATATCATCATTCTATTGTTTTGTTCATTCAATTCAAATATAAGGAGTCATTATTTGAATAAAAATTCTTAATATAAAAATTCTTATAGTATCATAGTATCACAATTTACACGGTGTGTGATTAAAAAGAAAAAGAAAGATGCTTTCTAGAATGATTCCCGTTTCAGTTGATTTTATTCAATTCAACGATTGACCAAAAGAAAATATTAATAAATAATTAAATAATTAAAGTGAATGACCTTACCGGAATAAAACACTTATGTTTATTTCTATGCAATGATTCGCCAAACGAGATTCATAAAAAATGGGTTGATTGGGGGAGGGGAACAGAATCGGGTATATGGGATCTAATGACTCTAAGCCAACTCTTGTGTATGGTTCCAAGAATGATTCTAGAATACGATTGACTTACTTTAAGATACGAATAGTTTGAATCTAAGATATGAAGATATGAATAGTTGGTTTACGTTATGGAAGAAAGACATGTATATATGATATTAGATATTGATAGTTATATATCAACTAAAGATATATCTAATCCGCCCTACTATTGTGAACTTAGATAGAGATTCCAATAGAAATTCTTCGGTTTCGTCTTTGCCTGTGAATTGAATGTGAAGGAATAAAGCGATGAAATAAAGAAAACTAACGAACGAAGAATTAAAAAAGGGTTTGGAAAGAAGAAATGGAAGAACAAAAGTCGTATGGATTCACAAAAATCCTGTGGATCGGAACTAAAAAAGAGATATCGAAGTAGGGTTTAATACTAATATTATTGTTACTTCAATTCCGAGTTCTTAGTTATTTCGACTGGATGAATCTTAGCGATGGAATAATTAAGTCATAATTCATTGGACGATTGTATCATTAACTATTTCTTTATTTTAGTGCGAGGAACTTATCATGAATCCACTGATTTCTGCCGCTTCTGTTATTGCCGCTGGGTTGGCCGTCGGGCTTGCTTCTATTGGACCTGGAGTAGGTCAAGGTACTGCTGCGGGTCAAGCTGTAGAAGGTATCGCGAGACAACCCGAGGCGGAGGGAAAAATACGAGGTACTTTATTGCTTAGTCTGGCTTTTATGGAAGCTTTAACAATTTATGGACTGGTTGTAGCATTAGCGCTTTTATTTGCGAATCCCTTTGTTTAATCCTATAAATATGCAAATTACGTATTTTTTTTTTAGTCTATCTAAAAGAGGAGATAATATGAAAAATATAACCGATTCTTTCGTTTCCTTGGTTCGCTGGTCATTTGCCGGGAGTTTCGGGTTTAATACCGATATTTTAGCAACAAATCCAATAAATCTAAGTGTAGTCCTTGGTGTATTGATCTTTTTTGGAAAGGGAGTGCGTGCGAGTTGTTTATTTCAAGAATAGGCCGGATCCAACCAGCTGTACTTTTTTTCATTATAACTAGATCGAAAAAGGTGCACGATTCCGCGAATTACTTCTGAATCAATTTCAAATCATATTTAAGAACCATAGCATTTCGTGATTCATTGGTAAATCTACTTTGATTCTCTATCAACCAAACCAATAGTGTGGGGTCATTAACATGGTTAAAGCTAAACCGAACTGTTTGAAGTCCAGACGCAGCATGGTACTCTTTCTACTACTCTATTAATATAGAATAGAAATGTTTGCAAAATGAATAATTGGAATTTGTTTTTTTTTTGATATAAAACACTCATGTCGATAAAATTATTTGAGCCTTTTCTTTTATTGGGATGCAAAATATTTGAAATATTTCAATCAACCGCTTTTTATGCTGAATCGGTGACCTGTGTATAATATAAAGTAAGAAGAATTCTTTGGATTTGACGAAAAAAAGAAACAACTTTGCTGACAATTCAATATTTTTGTTTTGTTCCGTCAGAAGAGTCCTCAAAATATTCTGGTCTTGGATTAGTGATTAGTCGCGACATCTTGGAATATGAATAGAGAAGAGAGGTAGAGGATAGGCTCATTACATTAAAAAAAAAAGATATGGGAATTGCCCCCATACTTAAAAAGTTGAAGTAATTGAGTGTGAGAGCCAAATGAATCGAAAAATTCATGTTTGGTTCGGGAAGGGATCATGTAAGTTTTGAGATGAATGGAAAGATAATCTACTTTCATTAAGTGATTTATTAGATAATCGAAAACAGAAGATCCTGAATACTATTCGAAATTCAGAGGAACTGCAGGGGGGGGCCATTCAACGGCTGGAAAAAGCCCGGGCTCGCTTACGGAAAGTCGAAAGGGAAGCAGATCAATTTCGAGTGAATGGATACTCGGAGATAGAACGAGAAAAATTGAATTTGATTAAGTCAACTTATAAGACTTTGGAAGAATTAGAAAATTACAAAAATGAAACCATTCGTTTTGACCACCAAAGGGCGGTTCAGCAAGTCCGACAACAGGTTTTCCAACAAGTTTTAAAAGGAGCTCGAGGCACTCTGAATAGTTCTTTGAACAAGGAGTTACATTTACGTACCATTAGTGAGAATATTGACACGTTTGAGGCGATGGCAGAAATAACTG